TTCAATTCGATCTTATCCAATGTGAAATTAGGATACAGGTGTAGGCTAAGTAAATCAATGGATAGTTTCAATCCTTTTGAAAATACCAGTCTAAGTGAAGACCCGATTCTAAATGATACAGATAAACACACCCATAGTTGGAGTAATAGTGACAACTCGAGTTCCCGTAATGTTGATCATTTAGTCGGCGTCAGGGACATTTGGGATTTCAGCGTTGATGAAACTTTTCTAGTTAAGGATAGTAATAAGGACAGTTATTCCATCTATTTTGATATTGAAAATAAAGTTTTTGAGATTGAGACTGATTATTCTTTTCTGGGTGAACTAGAAAGTTCTTTTTCTAGTTATTGGAGTTCTCATTATCTGAATAATGGGTCTAGGAGTGGCGACTCCCAATACGATCATTCTATGTATGATACTAAATATAGTTGGAATAATTACATCAATAGTTGCATTGACCGTTATCTTCGTTCTCAAATCTGTATTGATAGTTCTATTTTTATTGGTAGTAACAATTATAGCGAAAGTTACATTTATAGTTCCATTTGTGGTGAAAGCGAAAATAGTAATGAAAACGAGAGTGCGAGTCTAATAACTAGCACGAATGGTATCGATTTAACTAGAAAAGAAAGTTCTAATGATCTCGATATAACTCAAAAATACAAGCATTTATGGGTTCAATGTGAAAATTGTTATGGATTAAATTATAAGAAATTTTTTACGGCAAAAATGAATCTTTGTGACCAATGTGGATATCATTTGAAAATGAGTAGTTCAGATAGAATTGAACTTTTGATTGACCCAGCGACTTGGGATCCTATGGATGAAGACATGGTATCTCTGGATCCCATTGAATTTCATTCAGAAGAGGAACCTTATAAAGATCGTATTGATTCTTATCAAAGAAAGACAGGATTAACCGAGGCTGTTCAAACAGGCACAGGTCAACTAAACGGCATTCCCATAGCAGTTGGGGTTATGGATTTTCAGTTTATGGGGGGTAGTATGGGATCCGTAGTAGGTGAGAAAATTACTCGTTTGATCGAGTATGCTACCAATCAATTTTTACCTCTTATTTTAGTGTGTGCTTCCGGAGGAGCACGAATGCAAGAAGGAAGTTTGAGCTTGATGCAAATGGCTAAAATATCTTCTGCTTTATATGATTATCAATCGAATAAAAAGTTATTTTATGTATCAATCCTTACGTCTCCTACAACTGGTGGGGTGACAGCTAGTTTTGGGATGTTGGGAGATATTATTATTGCTGAACCTAACGCCTATATTGCGTTTGCCGGTAAAAGAGTAATTGAACAAACATTGAATAAGACAGTACCTGAAGGTTCCCAATCAGCCGAATTTTTATTCCATAAGGGTTTATTCGATTCAATCGTACCACGTAATCTTTTAAAAGGCGTTTTGAATGAGTTACTTCAGCTACATGATTTCTTTCCTTTGAATCCTAAATCAAGTAGAGCCTTAACTTAATTAAATTGAAATTAGTTAATTTTTTTTCTGGTGAGCAGGTATTTTTTTATTGGAATCAAAGAAAAAAAACCAAGAATGTATTTTTATGTGACAAATGTATTTTTATGTGACATAAGAGTAAATTATAGAAAGAATCATCCAGATAATTTTTTTGGCAGATATTCACTCTATTTTCTTTTTGATAGAAAAAAGAGTGAATTCTTTTTTCCGTGAAAAAAAAGTTCGGCAAGGTAAAATGGTAAATAAAAAAGAAAACGAATTTCATCTTCTTTTCTTACTTCTGCATACAAAAAAAAGCAGAGTCTCGTATATTTATATATATATCTCGCGCGAATCCTCTCTTTTTGCTAAAAACAAAAATCCCAATTTTTGGATCGGATTAGAAATTGTAACGAAGTGTTCGGGAATTTCGAAGCAGAAAAACTCGTTATTTTTTATTTTACTTTTACTAAAAAAATAAAAAATAAATAAAGTTATAAGACAAGAAAAAAAAAAGATAATATAAAGAAAAGAAGAATAACAAATAGGTCGATTATCATATATATTTTATGTAGAAATACAAATAAGTCACTTAATTAGTTCGATACTCTTTTCACTTTAATTAGAATTATATATGTTCATTTAGATATACTTAGTATAATTTTATTATATACAAAGCTTAGTGATTCCAAATTTTCTTTGGAATAATTACTAATAAACTAGTTACTATTACGAATAATTCAAATAATTACTAAATAATAAGATTAGTAATATAAGAATTATTAAGATTAGTAATATAAGAATTATTAAGATTAGTAATATAAGAATTATTAAGATATAATACTTAATTACTAAGATAAGAATTAATACGAAATAAGAGAAAGAATTTATATTAATAAAGAATAATAAAAATGGAAATAGAATATTTAATATTAATATAAAAATATATAATAATAATATAAAAATATATAATAATATAATAGCGAAAAATATATAGAATAATAGAAAAATAAAAAACTATGTATAATTAGAATATATTATTAGAAAATTAATAAAAAAGTTTAATAATAAATAATCGAAAATAAAAAAGAATAATCTATTTAATAATAATATTCAAAACTTTCTATTCAAAATAATAGATAATAGAAATAGAATATATAAATATTCGAATAGAAATGAAATCAAAATAGAAAAAAATATTCGAAGAAAAAATAAACAGGTACAAATATTAAATTGAGGTGCCCATTCTATGACAATTCTCAACAACTTACCCTCCATTTTTGTCCCTTTAGTGGGATTAGTATTTCCGGCAATTGCAATGGCTTCTTTATCTCTTCATGTTCAAAAAAACAATATTTTTTAGATCCGATTAGGTACGATGGAAGTCGATTTCATTTATTTTTTTTTTTCAAGGCCTAGACTTAGATCCGAATATGAATATCTAGTTAGTCTATAATCTAGTACGATATAACATGTTATATATGTGTCGATAGGAAATCCTAGGGATGAGGCTACTTTATTTGTTAATCTAATGAATTCGATGAATTCCTCCTAAAGATTCATAGTGCGAGTTGATGGAAATTACTTCGGAAACAAAAAAAAAAAAAAACAGAAAGGCAAATCAAATGGGCTAGTCTCCCACTTCCAATAAAAAGCAACTGGATCTAGTATGAGTTGGCGATCAGAACATATATGGATAGAACTTATAGCGGGGTCTCGAAAAATAAGTAATTTCTGCTGGGCTTTTATACTTTTTTTAGGTTCATTGGGTTTTTTATTGGTTGGAATTTCCAGTTATCTTGGAAAAAGTTTCATATCTTTATTTTACTCTCAGCAAATACTTTTTTTTCCACAAGGGATCGTGATGTCTTTCTATGGGATCGCTGGTCTATTTATTAGTTGTTATTTGTGGTGCACAATTTTGTGGAATGTGGGTGGGGGTTATGATCGATTCGATAGAAAAGAAGGAATAGTATGTATTTTTCGCTGGGGATTTCCTGGAAAAAATCGTCGCATCTTACTCCGATTCCTTATGAAAGATATTGAGTCTATTAGAATAGAAGTTAAAGAGGGTATTTACGCTCGGCGTATCCCTTATATGGAAATCAGAGGACGCGGGACTATTCCTTTGACTCGTACTGACGAGAATTTGACTCCACGAGAAATTGAGCAAAAAGTGGCGGAATTGGCTTATTTTTTGCGTGTCCCAATTGAAGTATTTTAAAATGAGCTGAAGAATGAACATTTTCTTAGCAGGATCGAAAAAATCCAAGAGTCTTCTTTTTTTATAGCAAAACTTATATAGCATAACTTAACTGGAATTTCTTCACAATATTGATGAACTAACGAATACGTATTATATATACATATCCGGAACTATTCCAATTAGAAAATCAAACTTTTTTATCTTCAAATTTGGTTATGCGTATGTAAATTCACTAAATCCAATAACAAAACAAGTAAGAAATCAAAATAATAGACCCATCTCATAGATCAAAACAAAGCATTTCGGAATAAAATAGAAAGCAATTCTCTTTTTATGTTCAATAGTTGAAATTGATAGGTTACGTATCGATAGATTCTATCTTGGAAATTATCTCTACTTTATTTTGTCATTTGTCAGTCGAGTTTTCTTTTTATCTTTTTTTTGTCTTCCTTAATGAGCAAAGGGCTGGATCACTTAGAATGATAACCTTATAAATCTTTCTTAATTATTCCTGGGGATATGGGGAAATTCGCCATTTTTTTTTTTAATATTTGTTTTGTTGATAGAACGAAATTCTTTTATCTCGAAACCCGAATTTTGAGTCGCTCTGGGGGACATTTATGGAAAAGGTTAAATTGCTTCGAAATTGAGCAATTGAGATATCTAAAAAGAATATTTTTTTCTTCATTTGTGTACTCTTTTTATTTTAGGTTCTTTTTTTTTTTGGATTCTGTCATCTTTCCAAATTCAAGGACTAACTACTGGCTTACAAATAAAAATATCGAATAGATTCATAAGTTCGAAGCCTTGGAAGAGAACTTATGCTTGATAGAAATATTAGATCATATAGAATCGATAAATGAGGTGCGTTCATTAAAAATTCACATACGAAAAATGAAAAAAAAAAAAACACATTTATTCCTCTTATATATCTTATATATATAGTTTTTTTTCCCTGGTCGATCTCCTTTTTATTTAAAAAAAGTTTTGAATCTTGGGTTATTAATTGGTGTAATACTAGTAAATCCGAAATTTTTTTAAATGATATCCAAGAAAATTTTTTTCTAGACAAATTCATAGAAGTCGAGGAGCTCGCTCGCTTGGACGAAATGATAAAAGAATATCCGGAAATACATCTACAAAAGTTTCCTATCGGAATCCAGAAACAAACGATCCAATTGATCAAGATACACAATGAAGATCGTATCCATACGATTTTGCACTTCTCGACAAATATAATCTCTTTCGTTATTGTAAGTGGTTATTCTATTCTAAGTAATGAAGAACTTTTTTTTCTTAATTCTTGGGTTCAAGAATTCCTATATAATTT